AAAAAAATGAGGAATCCCCGAGTCTGGATATGCTTGAAAAAAGAACCCTATTATGCGATGATGAAAATAAAAAAAAATGCTTGCCAAAAGCATATGATCCTTTTTTCAACGGACCATATCGAGGAACGAGAAAAAAATTATATTTACGTGCAATCATGAATCCTTATACAGATACAGAAGATTTAGTAGAAATTTTTTTGATAAATAAGATTCATGATCTACTTCTTAAGGATTCTGTTCTAAATGATTCCGTAGAACTCTATCGTCAATCATTTTTGAATTCTACAGAAGAAAAGGGAATTGATTCAGAAAGTCAAGCAAAATCTTTGCAATTTGTATTTGATATAATTACAACGCATACAAAAGATCAAAAAACAATGAAAAAGAAATCTATTGGAATTAGACTAGAAGAAGTAAGTAAAGAGGTTTCTCTATGGTCATACAAATTAACCGATGATTTGGAAGAAGAAGAAAACGAAGAAGAATTGGCGGAAGAAGATCCTTATATTTATTCAAGAAGAGCCAAACGTGTGGTAATTTCTAATGAAAATGATCACAATTCTATTTCTAGTACTAAGAATAGTATAAATAATGATGAAAATGATGATCAAACAGAAGAGGAAGAGGTGGCTTTGATACATTACTCCCAACAATCGGATTTTCGTCGTAATCTAATCAAAGGATCCATGCGCGCTCAAAGACGTAAAACAGTTATTTGTAACCTCTTTCAAGTCAATTTAAATTCCCCCCTTTTTTTGGATCGGCTAGACAAAACATATTTTTTTTCGTCTTTTGATATCAACGAAATGAAGAATCTCATTTTGAGGGATTGGATGGGGAGAGAACAAGAATCAGAATTAAAAATTTCCGATTTTGATTTGGAAAATGAAGATACAAAAGACGAAAAGGAGAAAGAGAAAAAAAAATATAAAAATGACCAGATAGAAATATCCGAAACTTGGAATACCTTTATATTTGCTCAAGCAATAAGAAGTTTTATATTATTAACCCAATCTTTTCTTAGAAAACACATTATATTACCTTCATTAATAGTAGCTAAAAATATTTTCCGTATTCTATTATTCCAATCCCCCGAGTGGGACGAGGATTTCAAGGAATTGAATAGAGAAATACATATTAAATGCACCCATAGTGGTGTTCAATTATCAGAAACAGAATTTCCCCGAGATTGGTTAACAGAAGGTATTCAGATAAAGATTATATCTCCTTTCTGTCTAAAACCTTGGCAAAAATCTAAGGTACGATCTCATCATAGAGATCAAATAAAAAAAAAAAAATTTTGTTTTTTAACAGTTTATGGAATGGAAGCGAAAATTCCCTTTGGTCCTCCCCGAAAACGACCTTTTTTTTTTAAACCTATTTTTAAAGAACTCCAAAAAAAAAAGGTGAAAAAAAACTTTTTACAAGTTCTAAAATTTTTTAAGAAAGAAAGCAAAGTTTTTCTAAAAGTTCGAAAAGAAGAAATAAAATGGGTCATCCAAATAGTTCGAGTTATAAAACTAATAATGAAAAACCTGGAGAAAGTCAATCCGATTTTCTTATTTGAATTGAGGAAAGAAAAAGTATATGAAACGAACAAAAACAAAAAAGATTTCAAAAGAAAGAATCAGATTCTTCGCGAATCGCCCGTTCTAATTCGAACGATGAATTCATTAAATTATTCACTAATAGAAAAAAGAATAAAAGATCTTTCTGATAAGACAATCAAAATAAGGAATCAAATTGAACGAACCGCAAAAGACAAGAAAAAAAAAGAAATAGTTTTAGTTTCTGATAATAAAAGATCGGGCTCACAGAAACATATTTTGAAAATATTAAAAAGTAAAAATATCCGATTAATGCGTAAATCACACTACTTTATAAAATCACTCATTGAAAAAATATACATAGATATTTTGCTCTGTGCCATTTCTAAGATAAATGCTAAGATAAATGCACAACTTTTCTTGGAATCAACAAAACAGATCTTTAAGAAATCCATTTACAACAATGAAAGAAATCAAGAACAAGAAGGAATTGATGAAACAAATAAAAATAAAATGAATTTAAACTTGACTATAAAAAAATTGTTTTCAAATAATGATAATACTGAGAATAGGAATAAAAACTCCAATACTTATTGGAATGTATCTTCCCTGTCCCAAGCATATGTATTTTACAAATTATCACAAACCCAATTACTTAACCAATTACTGAATCAGTATCGCTTGAGACCTGTACTTAAATATCAAGGGAGCTATCCTTTTTTTAAGGATAAATTAAAAGACTATTGTATGATACACGGCATATTTAATTCCAAATCAAGACATAAGAAAATTCATACGTATGTAATGAACGAATGGAAAAACTGGTTAAAAGGTCATTATCAATACGATTTATCTCAAAAAAAAAAGCCTCGATTAGTACCTAAAGAATGGCGAAATAGAATCAATCAACGTCGTATGATTCAAAACAAGGAATCAATCAAATTTGATTTATATCAAAAACACAAATGGAAAAAACATTACAGATATGATCTTTTATCATATAAATACATAAGTCTCCAAAATTCATACATTTGTGGATCAACATTAGAAATAAATGGGAACCCAGAAATTCCATATCATTTAAATACATCGAAACCTGAATCATTTTATGTATTGGTAAGTATACCTAGTAATGATTATCTAGAAAAAGGATATCTTATTGATAGGAATACAAATTTGGATAGAAAATATTTTGATTGTAAAATTCTTCATCTTTGCTTTCTAAAGAATATTGAGATCTGGACCAATGCACATATTGGCATAAAGATTCATAAAAATACTAAGATTGAAATTAAGAATTTCCACAAAATGGAAAAAAAAAATCTTTTTTCTCCTACGATTCATCAAGAGATCAGACCACGCAATCAAAAAAGTATCTTTTTTGATTGCATGGGAATGAATCAAGAAAGGTTCTATGATACCGCATCAAATCATGATACTATATCCAATCTAGAACCTTGGCTCTTCCCAGAATTTGTGCTACTTTTTGATATATATAAGATTCGACCTTGGATCATCCCAATCAAATCACTCTTTTTTCATTTTTATAGAAATGAAAAAAGGAAAAATATTCATATATCTTATAATAAAAAAAAATATCTTGAATTGGTAAATTCCAAGCAGGAAGAACACGAACAACAGGGCCAAGGAAATCTTGTATCAAATATACTAAAACAAAAAAAGAAAAAAGCTGTTGAAGAAGATTACGCAAGATTAGAAACGAAAAAGGGTAGAAAAAAACAAGATAAGAATGAAAATGAAATGGAACTAGATTCCCTTTTGAAAAAATATTTCCTTTTTCAATTAAGATGGGCTAATCTCTTTAATCAAAAAATAATAAAAAATATAAAGATATATTGTCTCCTACTTAAACTGATAAATACAAAGGAATTTGCTCTATCCTCTATTCAAAGAGGTGAAATAAATCTAGACGAAATGCTGATTCAAAAGGACCTAGTTCTTGCAGAAGTGATAAGAAAGGGAATATTTATTATTGAACCAATTTGTCTATCTATAAGAAGGGACGGAAAATCTATTATATATCAAACTATGGATATTTCATTGGTCGATAAGAAGAAGCACCAAACAAATAAAAAATACAAAAAAAAAAGATATAGTGAGAAAGGGGGGTTTGAAAAATACATTGCACAACACAGCAACATATTTTGGAGTGGAGACAAAAATCATTATGATTTCCTTGTTCCCGAAAATATTCTATCTCCCAGACGTCGAAGAGAATTTCGAATTCGAATTTGTTTCAATTCCCGGAATTGGAATTTTGTGGATAGAAATCCAAGATTTTGCAATGAAAACAAAATAAGAAACTGTGGGCAATTTTTGAATGAGGACAAACATATTAATACAGATGGAAGAAATTTCATGAAATTCAAATTGTTTCTTTGGCCCAATTATCGATTAGAAGATGTAGCTTGTATGAATCGCTATTGGTTTGATACCAATAACAGCAGTCGTTTCAGTATGTCAAGAATACATATGTATTCACAATTAAGAAAGAATTCAATTCCAATGAAAAATTCAAAAATTTAGAGTGGATTTCCTAGTGTATCAATTTTCACTAGGAGGAGCGGAATCCTTTTAAGTAAAAAGAATTTGTTCTATTTCGTGAATACATATATGTTTTGTATATTTGATTTGGATCAAATATACAAAACATAAACAAAAAACAAAGTAATATATGAATGAAATCCAATTTTGATGTATACTAGATGAAAATAACTGGCATAAGAAATATTATTTTTTTTCCTGATCGGTAAAATTCACAGAAAATAAAGATATAAATTTTCATTTATGGTCCAAAATTCATTCATCGCAGTTATTACACAAGAAGAAAAAGAAAAAAATAGTGGGTCTGTTGAATTTCAAGTATTCCATTTCACCAGTAAGATACGGAGACTTACTTCACATTTAGAATTGCACAAAAGAGATTTTTTATCGCAAAGGGGTCTACGAAGAATTCTGGGAAAACGTCAACGATTATTGACTTATTTGTCAAAGAAAAACAAAGTGCGTTATAAGAAATTAATGGATAAGTTAGATATTCGGGAACCAAAAACCCGTTAATTTCATTTGAGTTTCTTATTATTTTATTATTAATATCCTTTTTTATTAGTTCCGTTATTCTTTTTTTTATTCTATTAGTATTATATTTTTTATTTTAAGAAATTCAAGAAATAATGAATTAAGGAAAAAAATATGACTGTACCGGCTACAAGAAAAAATTTCATAATAGTCAATATGGGTCCCCACCACCCATCAATGCATGGTGTTCTTCGGTTAATCGTTACTCTGGATGGTGAAGATGTTATTGACTGTGAACCTATATTGGGCTATTTACACAGAGGGATGGAAAAAATAGCGGAGAACCGAACAATTATACAATATTTGCCTTATGTAACACGTTGGGATTATTTAGCTACTATGTTCACAGAAGCAATAACAGTAAATGCACCAGAACGATTGGAAAGTGTTCAAGTGCCTAAAAGGGCCAGTTATATAAGAATGATTATGTTGGAGCTGAGCCGTATAGCCTCCCATTTGTTATGGCTTGGCCCTTTTATGGCCGATATTGGTGCACAGACTCCCTTTTTCTATATTTTCAGAGAGAGGGAATTGATATATGATCTATTCGAAGCCGCCACAGGTATGCGGATGATGCATAATTATTTCCGCATCGGAGGAGTAGCTGCGGATTTACCTTATGGGTGGATAGATAAATGTTTTGATTTCTGTGATTATTTTTTAACAGAAGTCTTTGAGTATCAAAAACTCATTACGCGAAATCCCATTTTTTTGGAACGAGTTGAAGGAGTGGGCATTATTAGTGGGGAGGAGACAATAAATTGGGGTTTATCAGGACCAATGTTACGAGCTTCTGGAATCCAATGGGATCTTCGTAAAGTTGATCGTTATGAGTGTTACAATAAATTTGATTGGGAAGTCAAATGGCAAAAAGAAGGCGATACATTAGCTCGTTATTTAGTACGAATCGGTGAAATGCAAGAATCCATAAAAATCATTCAACAGGCTCTAGAAGGAATTCCTGGAGGACCTTATGAGAATTTAGAAAATCGCCGCTTTCATAGGACAAAGAATTCCGAATGGAATAATTTTGAATATAGATTTATTACTAAAAAACTTTCACCAAATTTTGAATTGTTAAAACAAGAACTTTATGTAAGGGTAGAAGCCCCAAAAGGAGAATTAGGAATTTATTTAATAGGAGATAGTAGCGTTTTCCCCTGGAGATGGAAAATTCGTCCACCCGGCTTCATCAATTTGCAAATTCTTCCCCAGCTAGTTAAAAGAATGAAATTGGCTGATATCATGACGATACTAGGTAGTATAGATATCATTATGGGAGAAGTTGATCGTTGAAATGATAATTGATACGATAGAAGTACAAACTATCAATTCTTTTTCTATATTAGAATCCTTAAAAGAAGTCTATGGACTCATATGGATTTTTGTCCCCATTTTCACCCTTGTCTTAGGAATCACAATGGGGGTATTAGTAATCGTGTGGTTAGAAAGAAAACTATCCGCAGCAATACAACAACGTATTGGACCTGAGTATGCTGGCCCATTAGGAATTCTTCAAGCTTTAGCGGATGGGACCAAACTCTTTTTGAAGGAGGATCTTCTTCCATCTAGAGGGAATATTCGTTTGTTTAGGGTCGGACCTTCTATAGGGGTTATCTCAATTCTACTAAGTTATTTAGTAATTCCTTTTGGATATCACCTTGTTTTAGCTGATCTCAGTATAGGTGTTTTTTTATGGATTGCTATTTCAAGTATTGTCCCCTTGGGTCTTCTTATGTCAGGATATGGATCAAATAATAAGTATTCCTTTTCAGGCGGTCTACGAGCTGCAGCTCAATCAATTAGTTATGAAATACCATTAACTCTATGTGTGTTAGCAATATCTCTACGTGCGATTCGTTTGAACATGAACTTTTTTTCTCTATTTTCTAGAAAATAAATGAATTGAAATTTCAATATAATATAAATAGAATTCAATATGTAAATATGAAAGAGAATAAAAAAAGATTTGTTTTATTCAACATTTCAGTTCGATGAGTTAAACCAGATAGTTATATGAGTGAAACAAAACTGCTCCTCAATTTGCAGTAAAACAAGAAAAATCTCATTCCCCTAGGTACAAGAAGGAAATTGAAGTAAACATAAGTTGTTTACCCCAAGATTGAGATTATTGGATTAATCGTCATATCTTGAAGCGGATGCAAAAGATCAACTGTATTTCTTACTATACTGGGGATCAATCAAAAAGAAGTGGGCAGTTAGGAACACCAAAGTACGCAAAGGATGAGTAATGGAAATAATGTAAAGTATCAAAAAAGGGTTTTTGCATAAAACGGATCATAATAAGGGCTTGAAGTTGGTAGAAATGATCAAGCAGTACTTCCCCACGATTCCAATCTAGAGTATGCTACTATTCGCTGATTAAAGAAATGGCTATCAAGAACGAATTAATCCTTTATTTTCTTTTTTTTTTTTAGTTTTCAGTTCAGAAAGAAGAACAGGAACAATACAAATAGAATGCAATAAAAGAATATAATCAAAAAGAATAAAAAGAGAATAATAAGAAAATCTTGAGTTCTTCGTTTCTTCATACATATGCATATGGAAATTCTTATCATGATTCATTAACTAATGCCCAATTCTTTCTATTTCTGAATAGAACGAGTATTTGATTGAAGAATTAAGTTATTGCTGAACAAAGAGAAATCTTGATTATTTTAATTATATTATCATTATAAGGGATGAGATCAATTCGGAAGTGCTTTTTCTTATTCTAGCAGACAGAATTTTTTTGGTCGAATTGAGGTCTCTCCAACCTCCAATGTATCTTTCCATTCTATTTACCTAGGGTCCAAGGAGAGCAATAATACTGAACTAGTCCTTACCTTACATTTATTTGTGGCCATAGAGGAGCCGTATGAAGCTTAGGTTTCATGTACGGTTTTGGAATAGCGATGGGAGCAGTGATGTTATCATCGACTATAATTATCTAACAGTTCAAGTACAGTTGATATAATTGAGGCACAGTCCCAATATGGTTTTGGGGGATGGAATCTGTGGCGTCAGCCCATAGGGTTTCTAGTTTTTATAATGTCTTCTCTAGCAGAATGTGAAAGATTACCCTTTGATTTACCGGAAGCAGAGGAGGAATTAGTAGCAGGTTATCAAACCGAATATTCAGGTATAAAATACGGATTATTTTATCTTGCTTCTTACCTAAATCTATTAGTTTCTGCATTATTTGCAACAGTTCTTTACTTAGGTGGGTGGAATTTTTCTTTTCCGTACATATCTCTTACTGAACTTTTTGGAATAAATAAAATGTTTAGAATCTTTGTAATAGCAATTGGTTTCTTTATTACTTTAGCTAAAGCTTTTTTGTTTCTGTTCATTCCTATCACAACAAGATGGACTTTACCTAGGATGAGAATGGATCAGTTATTAAATCTTGGATGGAAATTTCTTTTACCTATTTCTCTAGGCAATCTATTATTGACAACTTCTTCTCAACTTGTTTCACTATAAACTAGAAAAAAAGAAGAAATTCAGAGAAAACAATAAAGAGATTCTAGATTCAGAACTTCTCTCAACCAAGAGAAAGAAACATAAATTTTATTCATGGATATCTATAATATGTTCCCTATGGTTACTGGGTTCATGAATTATGGCAAACAAACAATACGAGCTGCAAGGTACATTGGACAAAGTTTCATAATTACCTTATCCCATACAAATCGTTTACCTGTAACTATTCAATATCCTTATGAAAAATCAATCACATCAGAGCGTTTTCGTGGTCGAATCCACTTTGAATTTGATAAATGTATTGCTTGTGAAGTATGTGTTCGCGTATGTCCCATAAACCTTCCCATTGTTGATTGGAAGTTTGAAAAAGATATTAAGAAAAAACAATTGCTTCATTATAGTATTGATTTCGGGGTCTGTATATTTTGCGGTAACTGTGTTGAGTATTGTCCAACAAACTGTTTATCGATGACTGAAGAATATGAACTTTCCACTTATGATCGTCACGAATTGAATTATAATCAAATTTCTTTGGGTCGGTTACCAATGTCAATAATTGAAGATTACACAATTAAAAAAGTTATAGTTATGGATTCAACAACTCAAATGAAAAAGGAAAAAGCCCTTTGTTCAAGAACGATTACCAATTACTAAGATTTGGTTTGGAATAAAGTAGGATTAGCCAAAAAACTTTCTTTTATCTATCTAATGATATTCATCTTTTTTTTCATTCAATTAGAAAGGTATCATATAAAAAAATAGTTCCTTTCCTGGCCCCTTAGTAAGGTCATGAAATATTTCGACTTCTTTATTTATCTTTTCTTTCATAATGGATTTACCTGGACCAATACATGATATTCTTGTAGTATTTCTGGGATTAGTTCTTATATTAGGAGGTCTGGGAGTAGTATTACTTACAAATCCCATTGATTCTGCCTTTTCATTGGGATTGGTTCTTATTTGTATATCCTTATTCTATATTTTATTGAATTCCTCTTTTGTAGCTGCCGCACAGTTCCTTATTTATGTGGGAGCCATAAATGTATTAATCATATTTGCTGTGATGTTCATGAACAGTTCAGAATATTCCAATGATTCCTATTTGTGGACCATTGGAGATAGGATCACCTCACTGGTTTGTACAAGTATTTTTTTTTCATTAATGACTACTATCCCAGATACGTCATGGTCCGGAATTTTTCGGACTACAAGATCAAATCAGATTATAGAACAGGACTTAATAAGTAACGTTCAACAAATTGGGATTCATTTATCCGCAGATTTTTATCTTCCTTTTGAACTCATTTCCATAATTCTTTTAGTTTCTTTGATAGGTGCAATTACTATGGCTCGTCAATAATCTAATAAGAAAGAAGAACTTCTATTTTGAGAATTAAAGAATGAAAATGGATTTAATCCATTTCCTTTCAATCTACTGTGAATATCTTCTTTTGGTCTGTAATTCTTCTATTCTAGTCAGCTGAATCAGTTTAATTTGAATTTTTGTTCATATTGAAATGAATCGAGATTGATGAGGAATTTATCAATGATGTTAGAGCATGTGCTTTTTCTAAGTGTTTATTTATTTTCTATTGGTATCTATGGACTGATCACAAGCCGAAGCATGGTTCGAGCACTTATGTGTCTTGAGCTTATACTGAATTCGGTGAATATAAATCTCGTCACATTTTCCGATATATTTGATAGTCGGCAATTAAAAGGAGAAATTTTTTCAATCTTTGTTATAGCCATTGCGGCTGCTGAAGCAGCTATTGGGTTAGCTATTGTTTCGTCTATACATCGTAACAGAAAATCAACTCGTATCAATCAGTCGAATTTGTTGAAGAATTAATTCAAATTCTTCTATTTTTACATAAAAATCAAAACATAAGACTTTTCAAATATTCTAAATAGAATCCAATACATCAGTAGAAATAGATTCTAATAGAATTAGAATGCAATAAGAATTCAATAGAATAGAATATTCTATTCTTCCTTTTTATTTTCTTTCTTCTCTTTTTTTATGATCTAGAGCTACTAACCTATTTTATCTAGTATGAATCAGATATATAATATATCATCATATCTTCAATTCTATTTCTATATACTAAAATAGAAATATTTAATATATATATATATTTAGTACATTATATAAATAATAGAAATAGAATATTAAGAATATTAGAACTTAATATTCTCTATCTAAATTCGAATTAGTTCAAATTAGATCCTTTCTATTTGATTTGATAGAATTCAGATTTTCTATAGGAATAGGATTACTTAGGATTCCTAGAATGGAAATTAAATTGAATTAAGACAAAAATATAGAAATTCTCTAAATTCAATAAGAATTAAGATCTTCTTATTAATAGAAAAATATAGTAAAATTAAAATGAATTGAATTCATATGTACAACTCATATTTCATGGTGATTTAAACGTAAATCAAAGTATCTTGGCCCTTTCTCATAAACAGATTTGAAAATCTATTGATTCTTCAAATTTTGATAAATCATTGATTCGTCAGGTGTCTACAATAGAAAAAATATATGATTTCTTTCATTTTCTATTTTACCAGATCGAAAATCTTTTGTGTTCAAAACTGGAATTTCTAGACCCAATGTCACATTCAGTAAAGATTTATGATACATGTATAGGGTGTACCCAATGTGTTCGAGCTTGCCCCACGGATGTATTGGAAATGATACCTTGGGACGGATGTAAAGCTAAGCAAATTGCTTCTGCGCCAAGAACCGAGGATTGTGTAGGTTGTAAGAGATGCGAATCCGCTTGTCCAACGGATTTTTTGAGTGTCCGTGTTTATTTATGGCATGAAACAACTCGCAGCATGGGTCTTTCTTATTGATATGTGACAAAAAACTCCACTTGAATCATTTGATTCCTCTTTACCGACCAAAGTCCGTACTCGAGAAAAGAACATCTATTATTCTTCTCTCGAGCACGGGGTTTCTCGTCAAAATTTATCTTGTCTTTATCACGAGTTATTTTCCTTGGTTAACAATACTTCTTGTTTTGCCCATATTCGCGGGTTCTTCAATTGTCTTTTTCCCTCATAGGGGAAATAAGGTTTATAGGTGGTATACTCTATGTATATGTATCCTAGAGCTCCTTCTAATGACCTATGTATTTTGTTATCATTTCCGATTGGACGATCCCTTAACCCAATTGAAGGAGGATTCAAAATGGATCAATCTTTTTGATTTTCACTGGAGACTGGGAACCGATGGACTTTCCATAGGACCCATTTTACTGACAGGATTTGTCACTACTTTAGCTACTTTAGCAGCTTGGCCAGTTACTCGAAATCCGCGATTTTTCTATTTCTTGATGTTAGCAATGTATAGTGGCCAAATAGGATTATTTTCTTCTAGAGACCTTTTACTTTTTTTCATCATGTGGGAATTAGAATTAATTCCTGTTTACTTACTTTTATCCATGTGGGGAGGGAAAAAACGCCTGTACTCGGCTACAAAGTTTATTTTGTGCACTGCAGGAGGTTCCATTTTTCTCTTAATAGGAGTTTTGGGTATGGGTTTATATGGTTCCAATGAACCGACATTAGATTTAGAAAAATTAGCTAATCAATCGTATCCTGCAGCATTGGAAATAATACTCTATTTTTGTTTTCTTATTGCTTATGCTGTCAAATCGCCGATGATACCCCTACATACATGGTTACCAGATACCCACGGGGAAGCACATTACAGTACATGTATGCTTTTAGCTGGAATCTTATTAAAGATGGGAGCATATGGATTGATTCGGATCAATATGGAATTATTAGCTAATGCTCATTCGAGATTTTCTCCCTTGTTGGTGATAGTAGGAATAATACAAATCATTTATGCAGCTTCAACCTCTCTCGGTCAGCGCAATTTAAAAAAACGTATTGCCTATTCTTCTGTATCTCACATGGGTTTCATAATTGTAGGAATTGGTTCTCTAACTGGCATGGGACTCAATGGAGCCATTTTACAAATACTCTCTCATGGATTGATTGGTGCTGCACTTTTTTTCTTAGCGGGAACGAGTTGTGATAGAATACGTTTTGTTTCTCTCGAAGAGATGGGGGGGATATCTATCCCAATGCCAAAAATATTTACCATGTTTAGTAGTTTCTCGATGGCTTCTCTTGCATTGCCAGGAATGAGTGGTTTTGTTGCGGAATTCTTAGTCTTTTTTGGAATAATTACCAGCCAAAAATATCTTTTCATGCCAAAAATGTTAATTACTTTTGTAATGGCAATTGGAATGATATTAACTCCTATTTTTTTATTATCTATGTTACGTCAGATTTTCTATGGATACAAGCTATTCAATATTCCAAACTCAAATTTTTTTGATTCTGGACCACGAGAACTATTTGTTTCGATCTGTATCTTTCTACCTGTCATAGGAATTGGTATTTATCCTGATTTCGTTCTCCCGTTATCGGTTGACAAGATACAAGTTCTACTATCTAAATTCTTTTTATAGATTCAATAATAAAGAATTTTCATTAATTAGAAAGAAAGTCTTAGAATTCCTTGACTTTCCTATTTTCACGATTCTTCGTTGTACAATGAAAAAAAAAAGAAAAGTGAATTAGAATAGAATTGTAATGAGATACATCTAGAGTTTTTGAGAACCATTTGAATAATTCCTCCATTCAAACGGTTTTCAAAAACTCGCACAAATTTTCATTGTGTATCAGACGATGTTCTTATGTATTCTTCATATAGTTTATTTAATATTTAATTAGATATTAATTGGAATGAACCATAACTATGGAATCCGATTCCTAATAGATTGATCCCAAAATAGCATATCCAAATTAGGAGAAATCCTATAGAAGCCACAAATGCCGAATTTGTGCCTTGGTCTTGCAATTTTTGATTTGTTCTAGTATGTAAATAAATTGCAAATATGGTCCAAGTAATAAATGCCCAAGTTTCCTTAGGGTCCCAATTCCAATAAGAACCCCATGCTTCATTAGCCCATACTGCTCCAGAAAGAATGCCTATGGTTAAAAAGGTAAACCCTAAACTAATGACGCGATAACTCCAATAATCCAAACGCTGAATTAATTGATATTTGTAAAAATTTGGAAATGAGAGAAAATAAGTCTTTTTTAATACACTTCCCTTTTCGTTCAAATATTCCATCTCACCAAAGAAAAAAGACTTCATAAAACTTAAAAGATTTTTGTTTCTAAAAAAAAAATCGATGTTTTTTCGAAATGTAATCACTATAAGAGCAACCGATAATAACGATCCGCATAAAAGAGCTGCGTAGCTCAATAGCATCATACTGACATGCATCATTAACCACTGAGATTGTAGAGCAGGTACTAAGATTGCGGATTGATGTATTTCAGTTGAAAGACCTGACGTGGCAAAACCTTGGGTGAAAATGGCACTTGGTGCAGTTATTGCGCTTAAATCATTTTTGGGATTCCCAAGATACGGAATCATATGAATAATGGAGAAACTCCATGAAAGGAAGATTAATGATTCGTATAAATTACTTAAGGGAAAATGTCCCGAAGAAATCCAACGAAGAACTAAAAACCCTGTTATAGAGAAAAAAGTAGCTATCATCCCTTTTTCTGACGAATTACGAAATCCTTCGATTTCGTAGACTAATAAATTCATCAAATGAATCATAATCACAATTGATATGATCGAAAAGGAAATATGAGTTAATATATGTTCTAAGGTCGCAAATATCATAAAAAAAGGTCCCTATAAAATAATTGAAATTGGGGATTAAATCTAATAGAATTCTATTCTAATATTCTATTAGATCTATTGTATCTATAATATGAATTATTATATTATTTATGCCGCCACTCGGACTCGAACCGAGATGCTCTAGCACTGCTTCCTAAGAGCAGCGTGTCTACCAATTTCACCATGGCGGCTTGCCTTAACGAATCCTAGTAAATTCATGTTGAATTGTCGATATTCAATAGAGTTTAGTAAAAAATGAAGAAAGATGCATTTCCATATGAATTTCCATTCATATGGAAATGTTCAATATCAATAATACTGAATTAGTATCTTCGTAAGTTCAGTTTTCATAATCAACTTTTCCGTACTAGAAACCTAGTTTTTTTATCCAGAACAGTCAGAACTCAAAAGTTTCGTTTTCAGTTGAGGTATCAAGTTCCTAATTTTTTCTAACAATTTTGAGACCCAACTAGTATACAGTATAATGAAATATTCAGATTCTTCGTTGTCTATCGTAATTGTGTTTTAAAAATAAAAAAATTCATAGGAAAAAAACCATTTCACGAATTCAATATCAACCAATAGGAATTTTAATAAATAGAATTCTAAAATAGAACATAATAGAAATATTATGCAAAATATAAAAAAATGATAATAAAAAAAACATAATACAAAATAATGAGTACTTTGAATCCAGTAGACAAAAAGATTTTTATTTTTCAAATTACCTAGCTCTAACTAATCTGGAGAAGTGAAATACAATACACAATACATTAGGAAATTTGAATCATTTTCCTTCCAAATCAAAAATGAAAAATTGGAAGTTCTTTGAGACATGTCAATTAAGATTTTTCCAATACTTTTTTTTGTCGTACAAAAAAACTTTTTGACTGTCCGGTGGAAACAGATTTAGCTAAAGAAAAAGCTTTTACTGCCGCTAAAGAGCCTTTTTTTCTCCAAAGATTTCTACGAATATGCTTTTTTGACATAGAAGTACGCTTTTTTGGAACTGCCATTCAAAAGGTAGGTGACTCATTTTATCGTTGTATGTGAAAGACATATATTGTTCAAAATCAATTACTCTTTATTAGTCATTATCTATACTTATTCCATAAATTTTCCTCAATAATATCAGAGAACATACAAATATAAAAAAGAGTAAAATAAAAATCTTCTAAAACGATTCTAGTTTCATAGACAAATATATTTCAATTTTTTATCTTCACTTCATTCTGATATTTACATAATGTAATAATTGCATACGTATTAGATTCTCTATTGTTTTAGAAAGTAATATATACAAAAAGAATATATATCTATTTTTTTATATATTCAAGGATAAAAAATAAAGGATAAAGAAAGTATAAAAATAGATACATACAATATCTAGAAATTCAATTGCATAATTTTACATTCGAAATAATGAGAATCTAATGTCAAGGGAAAATCCAATTATTCAAAATCTCATAGGATGTCATATTATCTCAGAAATATCTTTCTTTTCTATAGTTTCAAGTTAATTAATAACTAAGTAATAAATTTTACTAATTATTTAGCCAACCATTTGCAACTTTTATTGAAAATGTTTGATCTTTTTCATATCTTTTTTTTCTTATTGTTTTGTTCTTTTCGAAAGAGATCAGAATTGGTGAATCGGAAATAATTATACGAAAAAAAAAGAACAATTTGTTTTCTTATGGAACATACATATAAATATGCATGGATAATACCCCTTTTTCCGCTCCCAGTTACTATGTCAATAGGATTTGGACTTCTACTTATTCCGACAGCAACAAAAGATCTTCGTCGTATGTGGGCTTTCCCAAGTGTTTTACTACTAAGTCTAGCTATGTGGTTTTCGGCCAATCTGTCTATTCAGCAAATAAATGGAAGTTTGACCTATCAATATCTATGGTCTTGGACCATCAATAATGATTTTTTATTAGAGTTCGGACACTTGATCGATCCACTTACTTCTATTATGTCAATACTAATTACTACTGTTGGAATCATGGTTTTTATTTATAGTGACAATTATATGTCTCACGACCAAGGATATTTGAGATTTTTTGCTTATATGAGTTTTTCCAATGCTTCAATGCTGGGATTAGTTACTAGTTCCAATTTGATACAAATTTATATTTTTTGGGAACTAGTGGGAATGTGTTCGTATTTATTGATAGGTTTTTGGTTCACACGACCCGTTGCAGCAAGTGCTTGCCAAAAAGCTTTTGTAACTAATCGTATAGGAGATTTTGGTTTATTATTAGGAACCTTAGGATTTTATTGGATAACTGGTAGTTTCGAATTTCGGGATTTGTTCCAAATAGTGAATACCTTGATCCATAATAATGGGGTCAATTATTTATTTGCTACTTTATGTGCCTTTTTCTTATTTGTTGGTGCAGTTGCTAAATCCGCACAATTCCCCCTTCACATATGGTTACCTGATGCCATGGAAGGTCCCACTCCTATTTCGGCCCTTATACACGCTGCTACTATGGTAGCAGCAGGAATTTTTCTTGTAGCTCGGCTTCTTCCTCTTTTCATAGTTATACCTTACATAATGAATCTCATTTGTTTAGTAGGTATAATAACAGTACTTTTAGGAGCTACTTTGGCTCTTGCCCAAAGAGACATTAAAAGAAGTTTAGCTTATTCTACAATGTCTCAATTGGGTTATATTATGTTAGCTCTAGGTATAGGTTCTTATCGAGCTGCTTTATTCCATTTGATCACCCATGCCTATTCTAAAGCTTTATTGTTTTTGGGATCCGGATCCATTATTCATTCAATGGAACCTATTGTTGGATATTCACCAGAGAAAAGTCAGAATATGGTTCTTATGGGAGGTTTAACAAAATATATTCCAATTACAAAAACTACTTTTTTTTTAGGTACACTTTCTCTTTGTGGTATTCCCCCTCTTGCTTGTTTTTGGTCCAAAGATGAAATTCTTCACGATAGCTGGTTGTACTCACCAATTTTCGCACTAATAGCTTGGTTCACAACAGGATTAACCGCATTTTATATGTTTCGGATGTACTTACTCACCTTTGATGGGTATTTGCGCATTCATTTTCAATATTATAGTAGTCTTAGTAGTACAAAAAATAGCTCGTTTTATTCAATATCTCTATGGGGAAAAGAGACACTGAAGAAAGTCAATAGGGATTTCTTTTTTTCAAAAATGAATAAGAATAAGGTTTGTTTTTTTTCGAAAGATATATCAAAAATTGACAAGAATGTAAGAAGTAAGATACGAGACTTTAGTACTTTTTTTAAAAATAGGTACACTTATATGTATCCTCACGAATCGTGCAATACTATGTTATTTCCTCTACTTGTATTAGTACTATTTACTTTGTTCATTGGATCAATAGGAATCTCTTTGAACGGCGGAATAATAGGTTTGGATCTATTATCAAAATGGTTAACTCCATCGACAACCCTTTTTCATCCTAAATTCAATTCTTCTGAGGATTGGTATGGAGTTTTGTCAAATGCTTTTTTTTCAGTAAGTATAGCTTTTTTCGGACTATTGATAGCATCCATTTTTTATGGATCTATTTATTCATCTTTCAAAAATCTGGGCTTAATTAATTTCTTTTTCAAAAGGAGTCCTAAAAGAATTATT